AATAAGATGGCCGAGTTGTAGGCGTTAGATTGTAAATCTAAGCACAAGTAATTTACTTTCTTATTAGGTTCCATAGTAAAATTTATAATATTAGATTGCAAATCTAAAGATGTGCTGGGCACTGGAACTTAGGATTTAAAAGATTTCTTTTTTTTTAGGCTTTGAAGGCCTTTAGTTTAAATATAACTTAAAATCCTAGATTAAAAAGGGAATGGGAGAAAAGATTCCGAATAAATTAATAAATGAAGAAATAATTAAAATGGAGGATAGAGGGAAGGCAGGATAGGACTTAATATCTGAGGAAAGGGACGAGAATGAGAGTAGCACTATAGGAGTAAAGAGACGTAGGTAGAAGTATAAAGTAATTAATCTTGAGAATAATAAAATTAACAGAGTAAAGATTATTATTTTAGAAGAGAATAGTTGAATTATAATTCATTTAAGAATAAATCCTAGAAAGGGAGGTAGACCTCCTAAGGAGAGCAAATTTATTGGGATAAGTAAGTTAAAAATTATTCTTTTTTTATTCTGATTTAAAATATCTGATATTGAATAGGATTGAGTTCTGTGAAGGAGGATAACAACGGAACCTGAAATAAATAGGTAAAATAGAAAATAAATTATTCATATCATGTCATTAATAGATATAGCAATTAATATTCAGGATATGTGGTTAATTGAAGAAAAAGCTATAAGTTTACGGAGTTTTATAACATTTAAACCACCTAGGGCCCCAACTAAGGATGATAACAAGGCTATAAAAGTAATTATTGATGTTAAAACTGGGGTAAAGGTTAGATATGAAATTAAAAATATAGGGGCAACTTTCTGGATAGAAAGAAGAACAAAAGCTTGAGGCCAGGATAATCCCTCGATAACTTGGGGAAATCAGAAGTGTACTGGGGCGGCTCCGAGTTTAATTATAAGAGACAATAGAATTAAAGAATAAGAAAAATCTGGAATGTACATGTATATAGAACTAGATATAATAAGGATGGTGGATGCAAGAGCTTGAATAAGAAAGTATTTAATGGCGGATTCAGCAAGGAAAGGACAAAGTTTAGTGGTAATTAAGGGGATAAATGACAATAAATTTAATTCTAATCCCAATCATGCCCCGAATCAGGATGTAGATGAGATTGATAGGATAGTTCCTGTTAATAATGTGAAAAAAAATAATAGGTAAGAAATTGGAAAGGTCATTAAAAAGAGAAAGGTTGTACTTTCATTTACGGGGTATGAGCCCATTAGCTTAACTTTAGCTTATCTTTAAATTTATTCGTTGGTGTACAGAGCACATAAAGTTTTGATCTTTAAAGAGATGGTGTAAATCCGTTACGTATAATATAGGTAAATTGTTACATGATTAGCTCTATCAAAGCTACCCTTTTAAATCAGGCACTATATTGTAATTATATATTAAAAATAAAGTTACTTTATAAGTGAAAATTAAAGTGAGAAAAAAAAGAAAAAAGAAAAGAAAGGAAGAAAGGAGAAAAATTAGAGTATAGAGTAGAAAGAAACGTTAAAGTGAGTAGAAATAGTTAAATTATATATATATAGATATTGGCAATTAATGCATACATACATGTATATGTATATATACATATATGTATGTAGGTATATATATATATATATATATATATATATATATACATATATATGTATATAATATAATTAATGCTTATTATTCGTCTGAATAGATATATATATCATGTTAAAATTTTATAATTCTCCATCTCTTCCTCTTATACTAGTAAATGATTACTAGGTCCTACAACTCACACCTCTGGAGAGCGTAAATGAGTTGTAGGACCTAGTAAATCATTTGTTAGGCTAAGTTTTTGTATAAATCTCGGGGCCGGAGGCCCTTTATTATCATATAAATCTTATATGTTATATCATAATTTCTTTTTAAAGGATTTATGGTGTATAATTTTTTAGTTAAATATCTTCTTTATTTTATCTAGCATTGCTTTTGGCTATAGTTTAGCTTATATAATTTTTAAATACAGATACACTTTAAAATAATATCTCTTCCTTTTTATTATAATTCTCCTGGTCTTAAGACCTTTTTAAAGGTAAAGGTTTTATACTCATAAAATGTTATATAATATTTTTTGATTATATTCTTGTTCGAATATATCTTTAATTTTTATACACATTTAACTTATATACTGTATATAAAATATATTCTACTATATTAACCTTAGGCATATGTAAATTCTTTTAAGTTATTCTTTATAAGCTTATTAGAATAGTTCTTATTTTATAAAATGATATAAAAATCTAAATTATTAAAGTTTGATTTATTCTTTATTTCTTGCATTTAGTATTGAGGTTGTATGAGAGTCAGGGTGAGTAGTTAATAGTAATTTAAGATTTATTATGGAATCAGTCAGTAATTGTACTGTGAGTGATAATTCTCAGCATATAGTATTAGACAATTTAATAAATTAAGATCTAGCAATACATTAAAACTTGATTAATATTGTGCCAGCAGTCGCGGTTATACTTTAAAGTTAAGCAAGAAATGTTGGTTTACTGTTGGATGATAAGTTTGATTAATAAAAGTCTGGGGGAATAAAAGAGTGAAATCGGATTTTCTTTTTATAGAACTATGATTAATAGTTAATTTAAGTTGAGGCAGTAAAATATTGGGGATAAACTAGGATTAGATACCCTATTATACCAAAAAATAATTTGACCAAACCAAAGTAATAATAGCTATATTCTAAAAATTTGAAGAATTTGGCGGTGATTTAGTCTAGTCAGAGGAACCTGTTTTTGAATCGATAAACCACGAATAATCTTACTTAAGTTTGTAAAGTATGTATACCATCATTATTAGGTAATTTTTATAGAAGTAATTACTGGATAGTTTATTAATAATGTTAAATATATTAGATCAAGGTGCAGCTTATACTTAAGTTAAAATGGGTTACAATAAATTTTATTTATACGAAACTATAATTTAAATATTATTTGGAAGGAGGATTTGATTGTAAAGTTAGTTTAATATGCTTACTAGATATAAGCTCTAAATCATGTACATATCGCCCGTCGCTTTCATTTTTAAATGAGATAAGTCGTAACATAGTAGGTTTACTGGAAAGTGAATCTGGATAGGAATCAAAGTAAAGCTAAGGTATAGAATAGCGTCTCACTTACGTTGAGAAGTTTGTTGTGCGAATCAATATACTTTGAAAATTTTACTTTATTGCTACTATAATCATTTAGATATTTATTGAAAACCTAATATGAGTTAAAAAAGTAATTATTAATAAAATTTAATCCTGGAGCTATAGATAATAAGTACTGAATAGGAAATAAATGTATGAGTATTTTAAAATAACTAAGTAAATCTAAATTGTTGTACCTTGTGTATCAGGGATAATTAAATTATGACAAGTATATTTTGTAATTCCCGAACTAAAGATAGCTAATACTTTAAACAAGTTTTTGTATCAAAAAAATTTGTAATTTGGTATTAAAGATGAAACATTAAACGAGCTTTAAATTATCTGGTTCTCTAGGAATGAAATATAATTTTACTATTAGATTAAATTCATTTAATATTGAAGAATAGGAGGGACGAGCTTCTTATTACTAAAAAAATTAATTTACAGACGAAATAAAATACAACCTTTTCTAGGCTTAAAAGTAGCTATGATTATAAAGTGTTTCAATTTAGGTTTGATTTTTAAATGATTTATTTTGTCTTTATAGTGTACTAGAGTATTAACTGAGACTTAAATATTTAAGGAAAAATGATTATATGAGTAAAGTTTAATTGTGAAGATAAAAGATTTTAAAATAGGTTAAACAAATTATAAGAAGTGTAGGAAATAAAAAAGGAACTCGGCAAATCTTTCTTCTTGCCTGTTTATCAAAAACATGGCTATTATGAAAATGTTTATAGTCTAGCCTGCTCACTGATATAGATATTAAATAGCCGCGGTATCTTGACCGTGCAAAGGTAGCATAATCATTAGTTTTTTAATTGAAAACTTGTATGAATGGTTGGACAAAGAAGAGACTGTCTCTTTTATTAAAATTGAATTTAACTTTTAAGTGAAAAGGCTTAAATTTTTCAAAGGGACGATAAGACCCTATAAAGCTTTATAATTTTAAAGATTTTATATATTTTTCTATAGTGATAATTTCTTGAAAAATTTATTTGGTTGGGGCGACAATAGTATAATTAGAATAACTGCTTTAAATTAATACAAATATATTTGAGTTAGAATTAGCTGATCCTTTATAAAGATTTTAAGATCAAGTTACTTTAGGGATAACAGCGTTATTTTTCCTGAGAGTCCTTATCAAAGGAAGAGTTTGCGACCTCGATGTTGAATTAAAATGTCTTTATAGTGCAGCAGCTATAAAAGAAGGTCTGTTCGACCTTTAATATTTTACATGATTTGAGTTCAGACCGGCGAGAGCCAGGTCGGTTTCTATCTTTTGGAAAGAAATAATTTACCTTAGTACGAAAGGATTGGGTAGATAAAAAGTTTTTAATAGTTGAAATGCTATTTTGTCAGATAATATGTGCTAGACTTAGGATCTAGTTAAATAGAATTTAGTTCTATAAATAGTATGGCAATTGTATCTAATTGTTTTATGTTGTTAGTGGAGGTTGTAAATTATTTAATTTTAATCATTTGTGTTTTAGTTGGGGTTGCTTTTGTAACTCTACTTGAACGTAAAATTTTAGGGTATATTCAGATTCGTAAAGGTCCTAATAAAGTAGGATATATAGGGTTACTCCAGCCTTTCTCTGATGCGGTTAAGTTGTTTACTAAAGAACAGACTATACCAATAATATCAAACTTTATTGTTTACTATTTATGTCCTGTATTTAGGCTGTTCTTGTCATTGTTGGTATGGAGGGTAATACCTTATGATGTAGGGTTAATAAGGTTCAACATGAGAATCTTATTTTTCTTTTGCTGTTTAGGTATAGGTGTTTATAGGGTAATAGTGGCTGGCTGAGCTTCTAATTGTAAATATTCTTTATTAGGAAGTTTACGTAGGGTAGCTCAGACTATTTCTTATGAGGTAAGATTGGCTTTGATTTTACTGTCTTATATTATGTTGCTGGGAGGATTTAGGCTGGAGTTGTTTGTTAAGTATCAGAGGCATGTATGGTTTATATTTTTGTCTTTGCCATTAAGATTAATTTGATTTGCATCTTGTTTAGCGGAAACTAATCGGACTCCTTTTGATTTTGCAGAGGGTGAATCTGAGTTAGTATCTGGATTTAATACTGAATATAGAAGAGGAGGGTTTGCTTTGATTTTTATGGCAGAATATTCAAGGATTCTTTTTATGAGGGTGTTATTTGCTATTGTATTTTTGGGAAGAAGCCCATCAAGAATTATATTTTATCTTAAAGCGATAGCTCTAGCTTTTATTTTTGTGTGAGTACGTGGTACTTTACCGCGACTTCGGTATGATAAGTTAATATATCTGGCATGGAAGAGATTTCTGCCAGTGTCTATTAATTATTTATTGTTTTTTCTAGGATTAAAATCTTTATGTTTTATTATAAATTTATAGTCTATAATTAAAATAGTATATTACTATGAGATTATTAAGAAATTTTTCTTTTCTGATACTTTCAAAATATCTATTTTGTATAAACTAAACAATCATTTTAGTATTTTATCTCATCCTATGAGTAATAATGGATTAATAATGAAAAGAGAGAAATAGGTAACTGTTAAAATTTGGCCAGTGAGAACATAAGGTTCTTCAACTGGGCGAGCCCCAATTCATGTTAGAAGTAGTAAGACAGATACTAGTGTCCAGAATATGAATTGGTTAAGAGGATAAAAGGTTAATCTGCGGAAATTTGATGTATGAGTAAAAGGTAAAATTATAATGATTGCAACGGAGGCTACTAGTGCAATGACTCCTCCTAGTTTGTTAGGGATCGATCGTAAAATTGCATAAGCAAATAAGAAGTACCATTCTGGTTGAATATGAGCGGGAGTGACTAGTGGATTTGCACTAATAAAGTTATCAGGATCTCCTAGGAGATATGGGTTTAGAAGAGAGAGAGTAAGCAGGAGAGTAAATATGACAATAAATCCTACGATATCTTTAAAAGTAAAATATGGATGAAAGGGAACTTTATCCAGTTGTCTTGAAACTCCTAGGGGGTTATTTGCCCCGGATTGATGAAGAAAGAAAATGTGGATAATAGTTATTGCAGCAATAATAAAAGGAAGAACAAAGTGGAAAGTAAAGAATCGAGTTAAAGTAGCATTATCAACTGAGAACCCACCTCAGATTCATTGAACGAGGTCCCTTCCAATGTAAGGAATGGCAGAAAATAAATTAGTAATTACTGTGGCTCCTCAGAAGGACATTTGTCCCCAGGGAAGAACGTAGCCTAGAAAGGCTGTTGCTATAACTATAAACAAGATTACGACCCCTACTATTCATGCATGAAAAATTATATAGGAGCCATAATAAATTCCTCGTCCAATGTGGATGTAGATACAGATAAAGAAAAACGAAGCTCCATTGGCATGCATAGTTCGTAGAAGCCATCCGTAATTTACATCTCGACAAATGTGTGCTACTCTAGAGAATGCTAGGTCAATATGAGCTGTGTAATGTATAGCTAAGAATAAGCCGGTGGCAATTTGAATAACTAAACATAAGCCTAGCAGTGAGCCGAAGTTTCAAAATGTGGAAATATTAGATGGTAAAGGTATATCAACTAGTGAGTTGTTGATAATTTTAAATAAAGGGTGAGACTTTCGAATTGGTATTGTCATTAAGGAGAAAGGCGTAGAGGGCCTTTAAATAAGTTAGTAATTTTAACTACAACAATTAGGGTTAGTAACAGATAGATAATAATAAACAATGTAAAGTTTATTAAATTAACTCTATAAATTCAACTAATAATGAATACATTTGAGGTCTCTATATCTAAAGATGCTAATGGGAGCTGGGCAGAAAATCTATTAAAAAAGAAATCTCAAATTAAAGTTAAAGGTACTAGAGAAAATAGTATAATTAGAGAGAAAGCTAGGGTGGAGTACGAGAAAGAGAATGCTTCGTTGGAGGCTAAAGAGGTAACATAGATAAATAGTACTAGTATACCTCCCAGGAAAATTATGAATAAAATATAAGAGAACCAATAGGAATAAGTTGATAGACCGGCAGCTAGAGAAATAAGAATTGTTTGAATTAGTAAGGTTAGACCTATTGAAAGGGGGTGAACAAGGCGGGTGAATAGAAATGACAGTATTAAAATAGAAGGAATAAAAAGTAAAGTCATAACAGAGAATAGTTTAAGTAAAATATTAGTTTTGGGAATTAAAGATAAAGTTCTTTCTTTTTCTCTGAAGTTTTAAGAAACATTATTTCATTCTTGGTTTACAAGACCAAAGTTTTAGATTAAACTATTAAAACCAATGGTAAATTTTAGGAGAGTGATAATTTTTGTTCCTGTAATTATAATTTTTTGTGGAGGATGAGGATTTATTTCTTATAATAAGCATATATTAAACTCTTTGTTAAGGTTGGAGTTTATAATACTCGGGGTGTTTTGGTTAATAAGAACCCAACTAGCTTTGGTCGGTAGGGAAGTATATTTTTCTTTGTTTTTTTTAACACTTGCTGCTTGTGAGGGGGCTTTAGGACTCACCATGCTGATTTTAGTAGTACGAAGGCATGGAAATGATGTTTTTTCAAGATTTAATTTATTAGAATGTTAAAGTTTATTATTCCTTTAATCATATTGATCAAATTTAGTAGTGAATGAAAAGTGGTTCAAGTAGGTATATTTTTTCTTAGATTTTTAATAAGGATTAGATGCTACCACAATTTTTATATATTCGGGCTAGGATTTAATCTTGGATTAGACTATATTGGGTATATTATGGTGATATTGAGGGTTTGAATTGTATCTTTAATTTTAATTTCTAGACAGAAAATTAAGAATTTAAAGGCATTCGATAGAAGATTCATTGCAACAAATATTATACTTTTATTCTTTTTGTTTTTAACTTTTTCTTCGATGGACTATTTAATGTTTTACATTAGATTCGAGTCCTCTTTGATTCCTACTTTAATTTTAATTTTGGGTTGAGGATATCAACCTGAACGAATTCAAGCTGGAATCTATATATTGTTTTATACACTGGCTTTTTCCTTACCTCTACTAGTATCTTTACTTATTTATTATTCATCTAGGGGGAGTCTAGTGATTAATTTAAGGGATTCACTAAGAGGATTTAGTTATTTAAATAGGTTTTGGTATGTTAGTACAGTCATTGCTTTTTTAGTAAAACTTCCTATATTTATGTTTCATCTATGACTTCCAAAAGCTCATGTAGAAGCTCCAATTGCAGGGTCTATAATTTTGGCTGGAGTTTTATTAAAGCTAGGAGGATATGGTTTAATTCGGGTTTTAGTTATATTTCAATCTATTAGGAAGGAGTTTTCTTGACTGTGGGTAAGTTTGAGAATTGTAGGAGGAATTTATGTAAGATTAATATGCATGCGGCAAGTTGATATAAAGTCTTTAATTGCTTATTCTTCTGTAGTTCATATGAGATTGGTATTATGTGGTATTATAATTTTTAGATGATGGGGATTAGCTGGATGTGTTATCTTAATAGTTGGCCATGGATTGTGTTCTTCGGGATTATTTTGTTTGGCTAATATAGTATACGAGCGTTCCGGAAGTCGAAGTCTCATAGTAAATAAAGGTTTATTATCTTTTATGCCTAGAATGGGTCTTTGATGATTCCTACTTAGAGTTAGGAATATGGCCAGGCCTCCTTCTTTAAATCTAGCTGGAGAAATTATATTAATTTTAACTGTAGTAAGATGGAGAAAAATCTCTATTCTAGGAATTAGTTTGCTATCTTTTTTTAGGGCTAGCTATACTCTGTATATGTACAGCCTAAGGCAACATGGAGTGTTTTATAATTCCTTATATTCTTGTTGTTCAGGAAAGGTAAGAGAGTACTTGAGCCTATTCTTACATTGATTGCCCCTAAATATTATAATTTTAAATACAACTCTGTTAGCTATTTAGTAATCTTTATAAATTAAAGAATGATTTGGAAAATTTCTATACATGAAATTAGAATATTAAGTTTAATAACAAGTTCTGGGGTTTGTATTATTTCGGCTTTAATAAAAGTTAAAAGAGGAGTAATAAATGTAATTGAATGAGAACTCTTTAGGTTAATAAGTAGAGAAATCGTATTTACTATAGTTCTAGATTGAATTTCTCTTTTATTCATAGGTTTCGTTTTTTTGATTTCTGGAAGTGTACTTTATTACAGGGGTAGGTACATGAGCGATGATAAAACTTCTAATCGTTTTATATATCTTGTTTTAGCTTTTGTTTTGTCCATAAGATTTATAGTATTAAGACCTAATTTAATTAGAATTCTTTTGGGGTGAGATGGACTAGGGCTTGTTTCTTATGCACTAGTAATTTACTATAGAAATGAAAAATCTGCTAATGCTGGGATGTTGACTATTCTTTCTAATCGTGTCGGGGATGTCGCTATTTTATTAAGAATTGGTCTTATAAGAAGACTGGGAGGATGGAATTTTTTATTTTATAGTTACTATATAAATGAAGATTGAATTTTATTGAAGATTTTTTTAATAATTTCTGCTATGACAAAAAGGGCTCAAATCCCATTTTCGGCATGATTGCCTGCTGCAATAGCAGCACCTACTCCAGTGTCAGCTTTAGTGCATTCTTCAACACTAGTAACTGCGGGAGTGTATCTAATAATTCGTTTTAGAGGAGCTCTGGAGGGATCAAAGGTACAAAGAATCTTATTAATTGTTTCATGTCTAACAATATTTATAGCAGGTTTAGGAGCTAATTTTGAATATGATTTGAAAAAAATTATTGCGCTATCTACTTTAAGACAGTTGGGAGTAATATTAAGTATTCTATCTTTGGGTTATGCGGATTTAGCTTTTTTCCACTTATTAAGACATGCATTGTTTAAAGCTTTACTTTTTATGTGCGCTGGGGTTGTAATTCACAGGGTGGGAGGCTACCAAGATATTCGTTTTATAGGAAATTTAGTAAAGTTTATACCTTTAACTGTATCTTATATAACTATCTCAAACTTGGCCTTATGTGGATTTCCTTTCATAGCAGGGTTTTATTCTAAAGATATGATTTTAGAAGTAGCTTTTATAAGATGAATCAATTTTATTGCATTGCTATTATATGTATTAGCTACTGGGTTAACTGTAATATATACTTTACGCTTGATTTATTACTCTATTAGGGGTGAGTATAATTTAAGATCTTTTTCTAATTTATCAGATGAAGATTATGTAATAACTAACTCAATAGGTGGTTTAGGAATTGGAGCAATTCTAGGAGGGGCTGTATTAAGTTGAAGGCTGTTCCCAGAATGTTATATGATTTGTTTAAGAAGATTTATAAAAATACTTGTTATGATAGTAAGTGTTTTAGGTGGTCTAATTGGGTATATATTAAATATTATAAGAGTTAATTATTCTTTAAAAAGACTTTACAATTACAATTCAGTTGTTATAATGGGTTCAATGTGATTTATACCAGCGCTAAGTACTTTAAAGTTAAGTGAAAAAAGACTAGTAAGTGGTACATATATAGAAAAAATTGTTGATAAAGGTTGATTTGAATTTTATGGCGGGCAAGGATTATACTATTTATTTTCTCACTTCTTTTATATTTTAAATAATATACAATTAAATAGTATTAAGGTCTTTTTAAAAGTTTCCGTAATCTCTGTTATTATTTTTATGGTTTTACTTAGTTAATTTATATAATTCAATTATAGAATATTGCATTGAAGCTGCAAAAGTGAGTGTCAACTCTGTAAATAAAGACTCAAATAGTTTAAGCCAAAAATGTTAGCTTGTGGCGCTTAAGATGTAGTTATACTTTGAGTTGAAAGTATTAAAAAAAGAAAGTTTTTAGAAAACAAATTTTTCAGCTTTACAACGAAAATGTAACGTGTTAATTACACTATAAAAACAGGAATATAAACGGAATTTAACCGCTTAAAAAAAAGTTAGAAGCTTTCTTTTTTATCATAATATTCCTGCTTGATTGGAAGGAATCTTCAATTTTATCATTAACAGTGATACACCTCTACTTTGGTTTCAATCAATTATTAGAGGCCTACAAGCCAAAGTTTAGGTCGAAACTAAATGCGGTAAATTTCGCTTTCTAATAAATCAAAGCTAGTTTAGAAAACACTTTATGAATGCAACTCATATGTCATATAATTTGACTATAGCCTTAGATTATTTTGATCATTCTAAAGCCCCCTGAGCTCATTCATAATAAAGCCCCACAAGTAGAATTACTAGAAATAAAGTACCAGTGGCAAGTCAAGAAAAGAGTTTAGTAACGTTGAAAATTGAAGCTAGAGGTAAAAGTAGTGTAATTTCTACATCGAAAATTAAAAAAATTACGGCAATTAAAAAGAATCGTAAAGAAAATGGGAAGCGAGCTGATCCTTTAGGATCAAATCCACACTCATATGGGGAGTTCTTTTCTCGATCTGTAATAGTTTTTTTTGAAATAAGTGATGCTAATGTTATAACAATATAACAAATAATAATTGTAAGTAAAGATAAGATTGTTATAGTAATAATTATTTTTTCTAGAAGCTAGACTTTCTGATTGGAAGTCAGATATACTTTATTATATTAAAAAAATTAGCCTCCTCATCAGTAAATAAATACATAAAGGAACAATCAAACCACATCAACGAAATGTCAATATCATGCGGCGGCTTCAAATCCTACATGGTGATTAGATGAGAAGTGGCAGAAGAATAACCGAAAAAAGCAAATAAGCAAGAATGAAGTCCCAATAATTACGTGTAGGCCGTGAAATCCAGTTGCAACAAAAAAAGTAGAGCCAAATACAGAGTCTGCAATGGTAAACGGAGCTTCTAAATATTCAAATGCTTGTAAAGCAGTAAAATATAATCCTAATACAATAGTTAATCCCAGACTTTGAATAGCTTGACTATGATTCGATTCTATAATAGCATGATGAGCTCAAGTTACAGTAGCCCCTGATGATAACAGAATAGTAGTATTAAGTAAGGGAATTTGAAATGGATTAAAGGGTTGAATTCCGTAAGGGGGTCAATTTATTCCAATTTCAATTGTAGGTGCCAGTCTTCTGTGGAAGAAAGCTCAGAAAAATGAGAAAAAGAATAAGACTTCTGAGGCAATAAAGAGAATTATCCCCCATCGTAGGCCTTTAACTACTACAGAAGTGTGGAGGCCTTGGAAAGTTCCTTCTCGAGTAATATCACGTCACCACTGGTATATAGTAAGTAGAATAGCAACGAATCTTAAAATTAGTAAGGTTATGTTGTATTGGTGGAATCATTTAATTAAACCTGTGGTCAATATTATTGCACTAATTGATCCTGTTAAAGGTCAAGGTCTTATATCTACTAGATGGTAAGGATGAAATCCATGAGATGATGTCATTAGTTAATTTCTCTAGTATAGAGAGTTCTTAAAACAGCAAATACGTAAGATTGAATAATCGCAACAGCAGACTCTAAAGTTAGTAACAAAATTTGAGAAAAGATAAGAATTGATAGAAGTAAAGAAGACCTTATTGAAGGACCAGTATTTCCTAGTAGCGTTAAGAGCAAGTGTCCTGCAATCATATTAGCGGCCAATCGTACGGCCAGAGTTCCTGGTCGAATAATATTTCTAATTGTCTCAATTAAGACTATGAATGGTATTAAAACTGAAGGTGTTCCTTGAGGGACCAAGTGGGCAAATATGTGCTGGGTATGGTTAACTCAACCTCTAATTATTAGAGTAACTCATAGGGGCAAAGAGAGAGCAAGAGTTATTGCTATATGTCTGGATCTTGTGAAGACGTAAGGTAAGAGTCCTAGGAAGTTATTATAAAGAATTAATGAAAATAGTCTGACAAAAAATATCGTAGATCCCACACAATTAACGGTTAAGAGAGCTTTAAATTCTTTGTGAAGAGTGAAAGCAATATCTCTTCAGCACAGTGACCAACGAGAAGGAGAAGCTCAAAAAAGATATGGAATAAATAGTAAGCCTAAAAAAGTTGAGATTCAGTTCAATGATAAGTTAAAAATTCTCGAAGAAGGCTCAAAAATTGAGAATAAATTAGCTATAATTTTCAGGTAGGTTGGGGAGAAGAGGAAAGGAGATCACTTTTTAAGTCAATTTTCTCGAAAGGTTTAATGAAGTAATTAATAGATATAAACACAACTAGTGCTACTAAGAAAAACCCGTATAAATATAATCATATAAGAGGAGCTATCTGAGGCATCAAGAAATATCTATAAATAGATAATTTTAACATGACAAGTTAATGTTATTGCTTTAACTAATTTCTTTCACCAGAAGTAGGCGGACATACTATAATAGGTTTAAAAGACCTACACTTACTTTCAGTCATCGGGTGAATCGGAATACGAAGAAATTCAATTTAAAAAGGAATTTGTATCAACTCTTTCAATTACAATAGGCATAAATCTATGATTTGCACCACAAATCTCTGAACATTGACCGTAAAATAACCCGGGTCGTGATATTATAAATCTAGTTTGGTTTAACCGTCCGGGGATTGCGTCAGCTTTTACTCCTAAAGCCGGAACTGTTCAAGAGTGAATTACGTCAGCTGCTGTAATTACAATGCGAATTTGAGTATTTATTGGGAGTACAGTTCGATTATCTACATCTAGTAAGCGAAACCCTGAGGTATCTAGCTCATTAGTAGGAGTCATGTAGGAATCAAACTCAATATCAAGGAAATCTGAATACTCATATCTTCAATATCATTGGTGCCCTACTGTCTTTAGAGTGATAGAAGGATTATTAACTTCATCTAAGAGGTATAGTAAACGCAAAGAAGGAAGAGCAATAAAAATTAAAATAATAGCTGGAACAGCTGTTCAAATTAATTCAATTGTTTGATGTTCTAGTATGTAGCGGTTGATAAAAGAGTTAGTTAAAATTGATGCTATTATATATCCTACAAAAGTAATAATTATAATAAGAACAATTATAATGTGGTCATGGAAAAAAATTAGTTGCTCTATAAGGGGGGAGGCTCTATCTTGGAAACCTAAGTACGTTCATGTTGCCATTAGCAAGGATAGGGGTAGGGTTCTAAAAGAAGAAGAATTTCTTCCTAGTAGGAGCTTAAATCCTATACATCTATCTGCCATTTTAGAAGTTAGTAATTAAAGGAATTTCTATATATGAATGATCAGCAGGTGGGTAAGAGTGATTTCACTCAATAGAAGATGAGAGGAAGGGAGAGAATAGGACGGGACGTCTAGAAATAAGGGCTTCTCAGATTACGATTATAAAGATTAATATAGCAATAAGAGATACCATAGATCCTATAGAAGAGACAATATTTCATGTAGTATAAGCATCTGGGTAATCGGAATATCGTCGTGGCATGCCATTTAGTCCTAGGAAATGTTGAGGGAAGAACGTAATATTTACACCGATAAATATAATAGTAAAGTGAATTTTTATTCATTTAGGGTTGAGAGAAAGGCCTGTAAATAAGGGGAATCAATGAGCAATTCCAGCAAAGATTCCGAATACGGCTCCTATAGAAAGAACATAATGGAAATGTGCAACTACATAGTAAGTATCATGAAGAATAATGTCAATTGAGGAATTAGCTAGAACAACTCCAGTAAGACCTCCTACTGTGAATAGGAAAATAAAACCTAGAGCTCAAAGCATAGAAGGGCTATAGTTAATTTGAGTCCCGTGGAGAGTTCTAAGTCATCTGAAAATCTTAATCCCAGTAGGTACAGCAATAATTATAGTTGCTGAAGTGAAGTATGCTCGAGTATCTACGTCTATACCTACTGTGAATATATGGTGTGCTCATACAATAAATCCAAGAATACCAATGGCCATTATAGCATAAATTATACCTAGTGTTCCGAATGATTCTTTTTTCCCTGATTCTTGCCTTACAATATGTGAAATCATTCCAAAGGCAGGAAGAATTAGAATATAGACTTCAGGGTGACCGAAGAATCAAAATAAGTGTTGATATAAAACAGGATCTCCTCCTCCGGCAGGGTCAAAGAATGAGGTATTCAGGTTACGGTCAGTTAGGAGCATAGTAATTGCTCCTGCTAGCACAGGTAGAGATAGGAGAAGTAAGATTGCAGTAATAAATACTGACCATACAAATAGTGGTATTTGGTCTATTTTTATACCAAAGGATCGTATGTTGATAACGGTTGTTATAAAATTAACGGCTCCTAAAATAGAAGAAACACCGGCTAAGTGTAGAGAGAAAATACCTAAATCAACTGAGGCTCCTGCATGTGCAATAGCTGCTGCTAAAGGAGGGTAAACTGTTCATCCTGTCCCTACTCCCCTTTCAACTATTCCTCTTATTAGCAAGAGTGTTAAAGATGGAGGTAGAAGTCAAAATCTTATATTATTTATTCGTGGAAAGGCTATATCAGGAGCTCCTAGTATTAGGGGAACCAATCAATTACCAAATCCTCCAATTATAATTGGTATAACTATGAAGAAAATTATAACAAATGCGTGAGCAGTGACTACAACATTGTAAATTTGATCATTACCAATCAAAGTACCTGGTTGACCTAATTCAGCTCGAATAATTAATCTTAATGAAGTTCCGACCATCCCTGATCAAGCTCCAAAGATAAAATATAATGTACCAATGTCTTTGTGATTTGTAGAAAAGAATCATCGTTGCAT